CTATAGCTTGTTTCCAATACTCAGCAGCTTGATCGGACCAAGCCTCCGCAATTTCAGAATCACCCTGCAGAATGGCCTGTTCTCCCCGGTTGGGATAGGTGGGTCAATTCCTTCCCTTAGAACCGTACTTGAGAGTTTCCTACCTCATACGGCTCAACAATCGATTCTTTTTGCGGTCTCATTTTCATTTACCCTATGCTAACTGAATTAGATTTATGATAAATCTATCCCATTTTTCTTGGGTTAACCAGAAGAAGTTAATTACATAAGTTTCAAATTCTAATTTTGATCAATAATTAATTAGTTTTAGCTTTTCTCCCACCTTCAGAAAAATGAAGCATAGATATCCCCTATATCGTTATAATTTTCTGAAAGGTAACTATCTCGGTTTCATATATGAAATTTATATAGAATCTTTGAAAAAGACTTTCTTCCATAAGAAAAAAGAACTTACTATCTTTGGGATCTGATGCTACACCGCTGCTCAATACTTTAGTGGATCGACTCTATTACATAAGTTGATTCCTAACTTTATATCCCATATCGTGACATAAGTAAGCAGTTCTTAACTGTATCGACCCCAAAAGCTCGCTAATTGATCTTTACGGTGCTTTCTTTATCAATTCGATCCTTTATCCATAGAGTATAATATGTAGGCCGTACTTATTTTCTTCCTTTTTTTTGTTATCATGAAGTTTCTTTCCTTGCTACAGCTGATAAAAATCGTTGTTTTGGACGATGCATATGTAGAAAGCCTATTTTTTTCTAGTATTGGCTAGCCAATTTGATCTTTTTTTCCTTCTTTCTATAGTGGAGATAGTCGCACGTAATGACAGATCACGGCCATATTATTAAAAGCTTGTGGTAAGAATGGGTTTCGTTCTAGTGCCCGGAAATAATATTCCAAAGCCTTTGTATGCTCCCCGTTGCTTGTGTGTATAAGGCCTATGTTATAGAGTATATAACTTCGATCATAGGGATCAATTTCTGGTCGCGTAGCTTCATAATAATTCTGTAAAGCTTCCGCATAATTTCCTTCGGATTGAGCCGACATCCGTTACGGTCGTTCATTTTATTCAAAAAATCTCCGCTCCAGAACCGTACGTGAGATTTTCATCTCATACGGCTCCTCCCTTCTGTGCATAGTACTAAGGGGAATAATCCATGGAATCCAAAATTCCCTATTCTTATTATGAACTGACAGGAGCTGGTATTTTTACAAGAAATCTCTAGCCAGCCTTCCCGCAAGAGGTTTTTTTTTCTTAACACCAATCGTATTCGTGCTAGATAGAAATGGTAACTCCAACGATTTCTTTGTCCTCAACGCCTACTATTTCCAGGAATTAGTCACTTCAACGATCTTTGATGGTTATACGGGTATCCCAAGTACGAACGAGATGGATGTTTGTTGTCCCAACCATTCTTGTTAGGCCCGATACCGATAAGGAAAGGGCAATTTATAACAAAATAACAAAGTTTTCGTGTTGTTGATTCCTAGTGTAGTGCTTCTTCCCCTATGCCGCCTATTGGTACTATTGGAGTAGGATTGCCCCGCAATACAGAACCTATAGGTGTAACCTTTTGTTCAATACTAAAATCGATATGGAAAGTAAATTAAAGTATCTGAGGCTGGATCAATCGAGGATACACGACAGAAGGAATTGTTCTATCTCCAAACTTTACCTTCACTAAGCGTAGCTTTATTTCAAAAATTTGGTTCTTTCTATTCCGAACCACGTCTTTTCTCGTAAAAATGAAATGAGGGCTAAAAAAAAACAAGAAAAAAGAATCAAATCACACCATCTCTATAATAGGTAAATGCCTTTTTTTCTCCTGAAGTTGTCGGAATTATTCGTAATAAAATATTGGCTATAATCGAAGAGGTCTTATCAATAAAATTTCCATTTATCCGAGATCTAGGCATAATTAGCAATCCATTCTATAATTCTTCTCATTACCCCCTCGGCTCGGGGAAAATGATCCCACAAACAAAGGAACTGTACATTACAGAATAACATAAAAAAAGAAAAATTCTAACTAAAAAGATATGTACCTTCCGCTCAAATTGTATTCTTTTCGGACAAAGAGAGATAGGAGACTTTTGAATCAGATTGAATTTCATATAAATTTCGTAGTATACAAATGAGCAGAACTATTACTATTTCATCTAAGTTGAATAACCAAGGACTTTATTTTACTATGGATTCTTATAACTCGAGAAATTTTGATTTGGTTATGATCCAAGGAGGAAAAGGGATGGAATAATCATTATACCATTGAAATGAAATAGAAAAATCCATAGTACGATTCATGAATTTGTAATAGATCTATGGGATAGATGATAAGGGGATAAATGATAAGAGAAGTTGTTGTTGATAAATATGAAATTGGAAAGGAATTTTTTATTCCTATGGAACCTCGGTTGTGCCCGTACTGCAATAAAATAATATGAGTAACTCGCTATTCACTCGGTTTCTGGTCAATAATAAGATTATGTAGG